ATTTCCAAAGTAAGTACTAAAGTATCGTATCCTATTTCTTACATTATTATCAATTTTTGATCTTTCTTTTGCAAAAAAAGAAACCTTTTTATTCATTGTTGATAAAAGTAAATTTGGATTGACTCCTCTTGGAGTTCCTTTTCCCCATAGAGATATGGAATAGAAGGAACCATTTTTTGTGCTACTGTAATTTTGAAAATGAACGCGGAAATACCCATCAAAGGTAAGTAAATATACCCGAAACATATAAAATGCGGTTAATCCTGCTGTGAAATAAGCTATTACTGCGAAAATTGGTGAATACAACCAACTATCATTAAGAATGTCATCTTTGGACCAAAAACAAGCAAGAGGTGGAATACCACAAAGAGAAAGTGTACCCAATAAAAAAGTAGTTCTTGTAATTGGAACATATCTTGTTAAACCACCCATAAGAACCATATTCTGACTTTTATCTGGTGAATATCCAACAATAGGTTCCATTGAATGAATAATAGATCCGGATCCCAAAAACAATAAAGCTTTTGAATAGGCATGAGTGATCAAATGGAATAAAGCAGCTCGATAAGAACCTATACCTAGAGCTAACATAATATAACCCAATTGAGACATTGTGGAATAGGCTAAGCTTTTTTTAATGTCTCTTTGAGCAAGGGCCAAAGTAGCCCCTAATAATAGTGTTATTACACCTATTAAAGAAATGAAATTCATTATATAAGGTATGACTATGAAAAGAGGAAGAAGCCGAGCTACAAGAAAAATTCCTGCTGCTACCATAGTAGCAGCGTGTATAAGAGCCGAAATAGGAGTGGGTCCTTCCATAGCATCAGGTAACCATACGTGAAGGGGGAATTGTGCGGATTTAGCAACTGCACCGACGAATAATAAAGAAGCACACAAGGTAGCAAATAAAGAATTGACCCCATTATTTTGGATTAAGTTATTAGTTATTTCGAGCAAATACCGAAATTCTAAACTACCTGTTATCCAATAAAAACCTAAGATTCCTAACAATAAACCAAAATCCCCTACACGATTAGTTACAAAAGCTTTTTGACAAGCACTTGCTGCAATTGGTCGTGTGAACCAAAACCCTATTAATAAATAAGAACACATTCCCACAAGTTCCCAAAAAATATAAATTTGTATCAAATTTGAACTAGTAACTAATCCCAGCATAGAAGTATTAAAAAAACTCATATAAGCAAAAAATCTCAAATATCCTTGATCGTGATACATATACTTGTCACTATAAATAAGAACCATGATTCCAACAGTAGTAATTAGTATTGACATAATAGAAGTAAGTGGATCGATCAAGTATCCAAACTCTAAGGAAAAATCATTATTGATGGTCCAAGACCATAGATATTGATAGATAAAACTTCCATTTATTTGTTGAATAGACAGATTGGCTGAAAACACCATAGCTATACTTAAGAGTAAAACACTAGGAAAAGCCCACATGCGACGAATATTTTTTGTTGCTGTCGGAATAAGTAGAAGTCCAAATCCTATTGACATAGTAACTGGAAGTGGAAGAAAAGGTATTATCCACGCATATTGATATGTATGTTCCATAAGAAAAGAAACTCTTTTTTCTTATAATTACAAATTGTTCTCGATTCACCAATTCTTATCTTTTTTATCCTTTTAGAAAGGAACAATAATAAAAGAAAAAAAAAAGATATGAAAAAAAGTCAAATATTGAGATTCTTAATTATTCTGATTTTTTTTTGTGATTAATAAACATATTTATTATACTATAATAGTATAATAAATATATTATATAGTATACTATATATAGTAAGGAAAAAGAGTTAGACCAAAAAAAGAGTACTTTTTTTATTCAAATATGGATCATAGTATCTATATTCGAATTAAAAAAAATACCTAGGTATTCTAGTTCATTTTGGGAAGGGAGTAATTACCTAACTTGTTGTGTAACTGATTGATTGGATTGAAACCCAATAAAAAAAACTTATGTTTATCAGAAATCTTATGATACTCCTTACTTTGAATTATGGACATAGCACTCTGGACTTAATCAATTTTTATTTTCCCTTATTTTCTTCCATTTTTTTTCCCTCATGTCATTTATATATGTGATGTGTGATGTGCGCGCATACGTATATGTGATATATATATATCACATATACATGTATATATAAATATATTTGTATTATATATATTTGTATGTTTATTATATATTTATATGTTAAAGTAAAAAAACAATGTATATTAAAAAGAGTATATTAAAAAAATTATCCACATACACGAAATAAGTATAGATAATAACTAAAAAGAATGGTCTATTTTGAAGAATACATGTCTTTCACATACAACGATAAAAGGAGGAACCCCCCTTTTTGA